TTACAGAGGCTTTTTCTTCTGTTCAATACATAATGACTGAGGCCAACTTTGGTTGGTTAATTCGATCAGTTCATCGATGGTCAGCAAGTATGATGGTTCTAATGATGATCTTACACGTATTTCGTGTGTATCTTACGGGTGGTTTTAAAAAACCCCGCGAATTAACTTGGGTTACGGGGGTGGTTCTGGCTGTATTGACCGCATCTTTTGGCGTAACTGGTTATTCTTTGCCTTGGGACCAAATTGGCTATTGGGCAGTAAAAATTGTAACAGGCGTGCCTGAAGCTATTCCTATAATAGGATCACCTTTGGTAGAATTATTACGTGGAAGTGCTAGTGTGGGCCAGTCCACTTTGACTCGTTTTTATAGTTTACATACTTTTGTATTACCTCTTCTTACTGCCGTATTTATGTTAATGCACTTTCCAATGATACGTAAGCAAGGTATTTCGGGTCCTTTATAGAAAAGGCGGATCATAGATATTTGTAATTTATCATATCGGGGAGGGACAAGAGTCTTTCATTGCTACAAATATGGATTGTTTAAAAATAAGGCATGTTATTTGGATACTTCTATTCAACTCTGAAGTATTTTTTATTTGATACGAATAGAATAGTTGAAGTATATTTTTCTAAACAGAGGATGGATTATGGGAGTGTGTGACTTGAACTATTGATTGGCCCGTGCAGATATATGATTTTATCCGCCACGTTGGAATTCACAACCCAATGTGTCTCCGCATCCAACCATCACATCACGTCAATCCCTTTATATAGCATAGGATAATAAGATAGGCCGGTTCGCTTGAGGAGAATATTTTCTATGATCATACCCGAATCTTGTCATGCATGAAAAGGCTCCGTAAGATCCCTATAATAAGTGATGTGGAATGATCCAATGTTCTATTTATTCACTTTGTTTAATTTTTTTTTAGTAATTTTTATTAGAATTAATTTGATAGTATAATTGGATAGTAATCTTAGTAAGTTTTTATAGTATGTAGATGCATTCATTTCCTCTGCATCAACCCTGATCTATGATACTATCGGAGTTAAATAAGGGGTCTAAGGAAGAACAAGGGCTAAGATTTTCTTAGTAACAAGTAAAAATTTTGTATTTTTGTATGTAATACAATCAAGATATTGTGGGGATAAATACTAATCAAAAGACATGAGACAATCCAAAAAGCACTTGATCATGATCTAATTTGTAAGCCAACTTGGATATTGAGCATTTTCTTGTTGCCAGAACTTAATTCTTTGCAATGAATAATGAATCGTTGAAACTTGGGGAAATGTAATTTTATAAATCTTTTCTTATATAGAATCATTCTACATTATCTATGTAGATATGTATCAAATATAGATCTTCTATGAATCTATTTATGTGATTCTTTTGATTCTTGCTCGAGCCGGATGATAAAAAATTATCATGTCCGGTTCCCTTGGGGGATGGATCCACAAGAATTCACCTATCCAAATAACAAAGAAACCTGATTTGAATGATCCTGTATTAAGAGCTAAATTGGCTAAAGGGATGGGACATAATTATTATGGAGAACCTGCATGGCCCAATGATCTTTTATATATTTTTCCAGTAGTAATTCTAGGCACTATTGCATGTAATGTGGGCTTAGCAGTTCTAGAGCCGTCAATGATAGGTGAACCGGCGGATCCATTTGCAACTCCGTTGGAAATATTACCCGAATGGTACTTCTTTCCCGTATTTCAAATACTTCGCACAGTACCCAATAAGTTATTGGGTGTTCTTTTAATGGTTTCAGTACCAATAGGATTATTGACAGTACCTTTTTTGGAGAATGTCAATAAATTCCAAAATCCATTTCGTCGTCCAGTAGCCACAACAGTCTTTTTGATCGGTACCGCAGTAGCTCTTTGGTTAGGGATTGGAGCAACTTTACCAATTGAGAAATCCTTAACTTTAGGTCTTTTTCAAATTGATTAAACCGTTAAATACCACAATATAGATATCTAAGGAAGATCCCCTTCTGGATCTTCCTTAGATACATCAATCTTTTTATGATCTATTCTGCAAATATATGGACTGTGTCGGAGATTCAAAACTTATTCTATTTTTTTCTTTATAAAAAAGAAAAAATGAAAAGAATCCAATGGATTTAAAATTATAACTTTTTATTAAGTAAATTTATTGCAAAATGCTTCTGTACAGTGCTCAATATCTGTTTTACATCTTCTGTGCGAAAATATTCCATTTTCATAAGATCTTCTTGACTGTGACTCAAAAGGTCCAATAATGTATGTATATTGGATCTTTTGAGACAATTATAGGTCCTGGAAGACAATTCTGATTGGTCAATAAAAATACATGTCAATGGAATTCCTTTTTTGTTTTTCTTGAGATTAGTGAATTTGTCTTGAAAGGAAAAAAGGGGTAGATTCCATCTGTTTTCATTTTCCTTGAAAATCATATCCTCTTCCTCTGCATGTAGAAAAGGAATCAATAAATCAATCAAATTACGAGAAGCTTCATAAAGTGCTTCTTTAGGAGTTAAACTTCCATTCGTCCATATTTCTATAAAGAGTATCTCTTGTTTTTCATTCCCATTCCCATAAGAATGAATACTATGATTCGCATTTCGAACAGGCATAGATACAATATCTATAGGATAACTTCCATCGTGAGAGTCATTTGTGGATTTCATACGATATCCGCGATCTCTCTTGATTTGTAATTCAATACACAAATCAATTGGTTCTGTCAGGTTAGCTATATACTGTGTCGTGTCAACTATTTCTACAGAAGGTGGTGAGATGATATCTTGAGCTGTTATGTATTTTGGACCCCTGACGCAAATAGATGCGTTCCTAACTCCATAAAGATTACTTCTCAATACAATCTCTTTCAAATTGAGTAAAATCTCATGTACTGATTCTTCAATACCTACTATCGTAGAATATTCATGCAGCACATTTTCAGATGTTGCACGTGTGATACATGTTCCTTCTATTTCTCCAAGTAAAGCCCTTCGCATGGCAATACCTATGGTATCGGCTTGACCTTTCATAAGCGGGGACAGAACGAAACGACCATAATAAAGACGCTTGCTGTCTACTCTTGATTCAACACATTTCCACTGTAGTGTTCGAGTGGATCCTACTACGTCTTCTTGAACCATACTATTATTTTTCTTTTATTTATAATTATTGGATCAGAATCATTTATTTCTCTTGGAATCTCTTGAATTTTTATTTCTACACACGTCTTTTTTTAGGGGGGCGACATCCATTATGTGGCATGGGTGTTACATCACGTACGAAACTTAATAGTATCCCATTTCTACGAATGGCTCGTAATGCCGCATCTCTTCCGAGACCTGGACCTTTTATCATAACTTCTGCTCGTTGCATACCCTGATCAACTAATGTACGAATAGCATTCAATGTTGCGGCTTGAGCAGCATAGGGTGTTCCTTTTCTTGTACCTCTGAATCCAGAAGTACCTGCGGAAGCCCAAGAAACCACCCGACCTCGTACGTCTGTAATAGTTACAATAGTATTATTGAAACTCGCTTGAACATGAATAACTCCTTTTGGTATTCTACGTTCATTCTTATTTGAACCAATACGTGCATTCTTACGTAAACTAATTTTTGCTATAGGTTTTGTCATATTTTATTAGATTCTATTTATAAGAATAAAAGAAAAAAGAATCAGAAATCTACAGAAAAAGACGAGGATATCCATTTCATATGAAAACGAATCCTTTCTTATTTCTTTTTACATGTACATGGATTTTCTTTTCAAAAGAAAAATGAAAAAGTTCTTTACCCCTGTCTCTGTTTATGTCTCGGATTGGAACAAATAACTATAATTCGCCCCCGCCTACGAATCAAGCGACATTTTTCACAAATTTTACGAACAGAAGCCCTTATCTTCATATTTATCATTCCTTACTTTCATTCTAAATCTCTTTTTTTTGAAAACAAAAATCAGTTTATTGCATTTTTGAACTTTGAATTATATCTCTACGAAAAGGATGTTTAAAAGAATGATCTAATCGTTCGAATCTTTTTTGCGAAGTCTATAAATTATACGTCCCCTGGTTGAATCATAACGACTCATTTCGATTTTGACTCTATCTCCGGGTAGTATACGTATAAAACTGCGCCGGATTCTCCCTGAAATATAACCTAGAATTAGATCTTCATTATCTAATCGAACTCGGAACATACCGTTGGGTAGTGATTCAGTAATTAAACCCTCATGAATCAATTTCTGTTCTTTCATTCCAGGGAACCCCCTTTAAGTATTAACTAATAGAGGAAGAGTTCTATAATTAACTTCTCCTCTCTATTTTACAAAGAGTAAGTTCGAGAGAATTTTAAGGTATCCTAAGAGAATTACCATATATAACACAAAATTTCTCCTCCAATTTTTTCTAATCGAGCTTCTCGATCTGTTATTATACCTCGAGAAGTAGAAAGGATTACAATTCCCATTCCACCTAAAATCTTAGGAATTTGTTGATAGTTGGAATATATTCGTAGACCAGGTCGGCTGATACGCTTTAAATTTATTTTCTTACCTTTCCTAGTCTTTCTATGTCGTAAGGTTGAAACCAAGAAATTTTTTTGACTTTCTTGATGTTTTCGAACGTTTTCAATAAAACCTTCTCGTAAAAGTATTTTCACAATGTTTTTAGTGATATTAGTAGATACTATTTTAACTCTTCCCTTTTGATCTATGTCAGCATTTCTTATAGAAGTTATTATATCGGCAATAATGTCCCTACCCATGACGAACTATAGTTATTGGTGCCCCCTAATTTTGATATAGTCAACATGCTTCTTTTTTGTTTTATTTTTTATTGAATTCTTTTTTTTTTAATTATTATAGATTCTCAAAAATTATTAGAAATTTCAAATATATACATGAGACACACACAATCTATTAATCGGATCTATTTCAGATATTCTAAGATTCTATTCTATATATAGATAGAAAGATAGGATATATCCTATTTTCATCTATAAGACTTCGGGTGCTAATGAAACAATTTTAGTAAAATTCAACTGTCGCAATTCTCGAGCGATTGCACCAAAAATTCGAGTTCCTTTTGGATTTCCTTCTTGATCAATGATAACCGCTGCATTGTCATCATATCGTATTATCATGCCGTTGTCACGTTTGAGTTCTTTACATGTGCGTACAATCACAGCTCTAATTATTTCTGATCTTTCTAAAGGCATATTGGGCACTGCTTCTTTGATTACAGCAACAATAACATCGCCAAGATGAGCATATCGGTGATTACCAGTTCCTATGATTCGAATACACATTAATTTTTGAGCTCCACTGTTATCCGCTACATTCAAAAGGGTCTGAGGTTGAATCATATCATTTTTATTTTAATCTCTTATTTCAAGATAATGGAAAAAAGAAATATTGTCTGTCCAGAGATAAAGAAATCCGTAGTTGTTTTTTTATTCTTAAAACTCCTTCTTCTTTTACTTTTGTTTACCTATCCTGAAATAACAAATTGAGTTCGTATAGGCATTTTGCATGCAGCTATTTCCATAGCAGCTTTGGCTACAGCTTCAGATACTCCACTCATTTCATAAATTATTCGGCCCGGTTTAACAACGGATACCCAATATTCGGGGGATCCTTTGCCCGAACCCATACGTGTTTCTGTAGGTCTTACAGTAACAGGTTTGTCGGGAAAGATACGTACCCATATCTTTCCACCACGACGCGCATATCGTGTCATTGCTCTTCGCCCTGCTTCTATTTGTCTAGCTGTGATCCAAGCAGGTTCAAGTGCCTGAAGAGCGTATCTGCCAAAACAAATATGATTGCCTCGGCAAGATATTCCCTTCATTCTACCTCTATGTTGTTTACGAAATCTGGTTCTTTTAGGGTTATAGTTGATGGTTTTTTCTGAATTCCATCTCTACTGCAGAGCCGGACATGAGAATTTCTTCTCATCCAGCTCCTCGCGAATGAAATGATTCAATAAAATACATATTTCTAGGTAATATTTATTTTATTCTATCAAAAGACAAAAGAAAGAATATACTAATTTTTTTATATTGAATTTGTTACATAGGTAGGCTGTATATATAACTAGATAACTAGGCGTGTTTTTTTATATTATATATATAGATAAAAAGAATGCTTCTTTCTTTTAGCAAAATCTCTAAAGTCTTTTTCTTTACCTCTATTTAATCACGCCAATAGTCATCCAATAAATGAAATTCTTAAATGAAATAAAAATAAAGAAAGGTTTCGCGGGCGAATATTAACTCTTTTCTCCTTCATTTGTAGGGTCAATTCATGACCATTCAGAAGAAATCCATTTTTTCTTGGTTCATTCCGCCATCCTACCCAATGAATCCTTAGGATTGATTCGTTTTCAAGAAAATCCTATGTAATCACAGGTTCCATCGTTCCCATAACTTCTCTATTAATACTTAGGCCTGAACTCTGCAATGGAGCTCTCAACAGAATCTGTTATTTGTTTCCGAGTCAATCTCCTCAGTTTTTCTTAACCCGAAGCTCAATTCAATTTTTCTCTCTTTTCTATTATTTAGATTCTTTATTTTTCTATTTTAATTACATACTTACATATATAATAGACTATATTATACTATACTAATTATACTATATTATCCATATTGATTAGATTCTTTATATTATTATTTTATTATATTTTTATTGTATATTAATGTTGATGCTTTATAACACTGCCTTTTTTATGGGGTAATTCTTCATAAACCATACATATGGGAATCATATATCATTTAATATCATTTAGATCTTTATTCTCTCTTTCTATCACCCTTCCTTTTTCCACATCCCTTTTTTTTTCATAATTCAGAATCAGATTTCTTTTTTATGAAAAGGATTTCAGTTGCTAAAACTATATGATTGATTCAGTCATATAGTAACTGTTTCTTGGGATCTCAACAATACGAAGCAATAAGTTGGTTATGAGTTTTTAGTTTCTTTAGTTTTGATAGTTATTAAGTTTATAGTGTGGTCACCTATTTTTCTTTTCAGTCTCAATTCTAAAGAAAAAACTAACGAGTCACACACTGAGCATAGCAATTATACTAAAATTTAAATTAAATTTAAATAAAGGATAAATCAAATTTTTATTCAACCTTATAGAATTCTAATTGTTCGTTTTTCTTTGATTAAGAAAAAAAATAAGAAAATATTTTCTAAAATTGCTCTATTGATGAGCATAATGGCGAGATAAAGAAAGTTCCATTATTCTTATTTTCTTATTCTTGGTTTACAAATATCCAAATTTTGATACCTAAGATTCCATAGATAGTTCTAACTGTATGGGAACAGTAATCAATTTTAGCGCGAATTGTTTGTAGGGGAACCCTGCCTTCTCTGATCCATTCGACACGTGCAATCTCTTTTCCGTCGATACGTCCCGCAATTTGCACTTGAATTCCTTTTGTACCGGTTTGTTCAGTTAATTCAATAGCTTTTTTCATTGCC